TGAAAGTTCATTATTTTCATTTAGGGTGTCAGTTTATTAAATTAATTTAAGACTTTCGTGTAGGTTATGCTTTCCTGAGATTGAACTCTTGTAACTAGATAGTTCGACCGCGATCGAACTCAAAAAAATGCATTTTTACAAAATAGACCCCATTTTTTTTGAATTATTTAAAAATGACACATTTTTCGTACACAATATCCTAACTAAGCTAACGGCTTTTTTGATTGGGTTGAAAGCGAAAGATATATGGGAGATCTATATAATAATTTAGAGAAAGGAAATTAAGAAGTCCGAAAGTTACACAAAAAGTTTTAAAAATGGAATCAATTAGTATCAACAATTCATTAATTTTAACTTAGCTAAAGATTTTCTATTTGCTCTTCTATAGATATGATATAGAGAGAAAAAAGAATTTTCTTATTTATTATTGGAATTGGAACAAATAGTTCGATGGGGAAAATAAAACTCCCCACCTTGGAAATGAAAAAACATACTAAAAGAGGGTTAAAACCTTGTATCCTGTCTTTATTCTTTTTTCAAACAAAAAAAGTATTAGTTGTAGAATTCATTAAACAGAAAAATTCTTATTCCACATATCATAGGAGAAAAGAAAGGTCCATTTCATATTGATTAGCCCAACAATAATAAAAATAGGTAATGTAAATTGTTCATTTTTAATTATGAAATGGACCTTTTTTCGAGTCAAATCAATTCAGATTATTCCAACGTTTTATTACTTATTTGTTTGTCGCACAAAAAAACTTTTTGAATTTCCGGTCAAAAGAGATTTCCCTAAAGAAAAAGCTTTTAACGCTGCCCAATATCCCTTCCGTTTCCAAATATTTTTACGAATACGCTTTTTTGATATAGAAGTACGTTTTTTTGGAACTGCCATTTAAAAATGAAGAGGTTACTCATTATTATAGTTGGATGTGAAAGACATCTATTGTTCAAAACGAATTGTTCTTTTTATTCTCTAGATAATATTATTTTCATATAAATGGAGATAGGTGAAAGATATGTGAAAATTGCATAAAATATTACTAGAAGAAGAGGATATATGATTTTTTTTTTCAAAAAGAAAATGGTTTTTCTAGTCCATACAATATTCGTAAGAAAGAAAAATTTGTATTGATTGATATTGATACTTTTATTTCTCTTTCTTATTCAAATCTATAGAATACGCCGTGCCCTAGCAATTAAATTGGTTGAACTCTATAACATAAAGAATCAAAAAGACCCTACATTTCTATTTCTGCCTATTTTCGTCGTTCTACATTTAATTTACATGTACTAAAATACATCGAAAGGTTTAAGAACCCCACCCTTGTTGCTTACTGAAAAACTTTAATCTTTAATGTTTTTGATTTTATTAGACTGGAAATAAATCAATCAATTCCATAATGAACTAGTTAATGATTTTGAATAAACTAACTAAAATAGCGAGTTCTTATTTCATTAGGACAGGTTAGTGATCTTAGTTAATCTAATCCTATGATTCATATTAGGATTTTTAGTGTAATTCTTTATACTTGCTCTATGACTAGAAATTTTTTAATAATCATTGAATTTTTCATTTTCGGTATCTTCATAAATATATTAGTGACTAACTAAGTATTCACGTTTTACGAGTACTTGAGTTATATCATTTGACCAATTGTAACTTCTTGATTTGAATAGTTGAAGTATTTAAGAAAGACTCACAATAAACAATAAGTAAGAATATAAAATTAGAAAATTCTATTTAAGTTAGTACATATCTTGATTTTTTTATTGACTCCTTTCAAAAGAGATAAGATCCGGTGAATCGGAAACACTTAATTAAGAATAAAAAACTTTTTATTTTTTATGGAACAGACATATCAATATGCGTGGATAATACCCTTCGTTCCACTTCCAGTTCCTATGTTAATAGGGGTGGGACTTCTTCTTTTTCCCACGGCAACAAAAAATCTTCGTCGTATGTGGTCCTTTCATAGTATTTTATTGTTAAGTATAGTCATGATTTTTTCGATTGATCTGTCTATTCAGCAAATAAATAGCAGTTCTATCTATCAATATGTATGGTCTTGGATCATCACTAATGATTTTTCTTTAGAATTCGGCTACTTAATTGATCCACTTACTTCTATTATGTCAATATTAATCACTACTGTTGGAATTATGGTTCTTATTTATAGTGATAATTATATGTCTCATGATCAAGGATATGTAAGATTTTTTGCTTATATGAGTTTTTTCAGTACTTCCATGTTGGGATTAGTTACTAGTTCTAATTTGATACAAATTTATATTTTTTGGGAATTGGTTGGAATATGTTCGTATCTATTAATAGGGTTTTGGTTCACACGACCTGTTGCGGCAAATGCTTGTCAAAAAGCCTTTGTAACTAATCGTGTCGGGGATTTTGGTTTATTATTAGGCATTTTAGGTTTTTATTGGATAACAGGTAGTTTTGAATTTAGGGATTTATTCGAAATATTCAATAACTTGATTTATA